CAAATCACTACCCCCTTTTTTGTATTTCCTCAATTTATTTCCTTAATTGAATTTCGTAGGACGAAGTTCCTTAAAAACCTCTGCCTTCTTTAAAATATCCTGAACAGTTTCTGTAGGTTGAGCCCCTTTTTCAAGGAAATATAAAATAGCAGGAACATTTAAATAAGTTTGATTCTTTATCGGATCATAAAAACCTACTTTCTGAAGATCTTTTCCTTCTCTTCGGGATCGAACATCAATTGCAACGATTCGATAGACGGCTCATTGGGATAGATATAGATGAACAACACCCCCCCTAGAAACGTATAGGAAGCTTTCTCCTCGTACGGCTCGAGAAAAATGATTGATTTGTCTCTCTATGGAATTCTATCTAAGAAATGACAACTGGATCCATAAAATGATCAAAGTAATTAAAGATGTAAGTCGTTTTTTCTTCGTTCTTCCTTAAAATGAAAAAGAAATCATTCGTATTCTCATAACTCAAGTTGGATAACTTTCAAATAGTTCAAAGGAAAATCTTTCGACAATTTCATTTATTGAGCGGTCTTTCCTCCTTTTTTGTTTGTCTCGTTTAAAATTGGATTCTTCAGTCTGATCCAGTTATTAAGACAATAAAAAAGGTGTTTCCTTGTTCTGGGATCCTTTATCTTTGTTTGTTTTATTTTAAATCATTGGGTTTAAACATTACTTCGGTGCTTTTTAATCCTTTCAAAATGGCAGCAACATACCCTTTTTGCGATTTCTATGAAAAAATCCTACAAGATGGTGGATTCCCTCGTGAAACACTTTGGATCGAAAAAGTTTGATCAATTCCAATAAATTTTTTAATTTGAAACTTGCTCGAATTGGATTCTTTCGATTTCCATACCTAAGATATATTTACGAAGTTGTTTCAATTTTTTTTATTGATTGGCATTAACCCTAGACCCTTGCCCCGAGAAAGAAATTAATACTTTCTACTCGAGCTCCATCATGGACTATTTACATTCCAAGACAACAAAAAACGAGGGGTTCTAGTGAAACAGAACCAATGATGTCGAGCTAAGAGCACCTTCATTCCTACAAAAAATGGTGGATGTACAAATCCACAACGGATCGTGTCCTTCAAGTCGCACGTTGCTTTCTACCACATCGTTTCAAACGAAGTTTTACCATCACATTCCTCTAAGAACCGGTATGGAATTGATTCAATTATGGAATCATGAATAGTCATTGGTTGGGATGATGTATATCCGCCATAATGTATAGTATTCTCTATATCTGTATAGTATTCTCTATATCTATAGTCTAGTCATTGATTGGGATGATGCTTACCTGCCATAATGTATAGTCTATAGATATAACTAATACTATAAATAGAGGTGGAGTAAGCTTTTTCTGAAAAACTTTTAGGAAATAATATAGAGATGGAGAAAGATTTCGACAAAGAAATCTTAGTAAAAACTCATTCCTAATATGTATAAGTATCACTTTATATTTTCCACTAGGTATAACTGTTACTTTATATTTTAGATTTATAGAACCCTATTATTTATTACGTCGAAATATTTTACTTCATCTTCATCGAACATAAGATTATTAGTCAGTTGAGAAAGTTAACTTTGATAGAACATTATTATTATATAACATTATTATTATTATTATATAACATTATTATTAATTTTATAACATTATTATTAATTTGTCTACCATTATTAACATTATAATATTTATTAATAAATATATATATATTTATATAAATAATTAAATAATAATTAATAATCAATAAATAATAATTAATAATCAATAAGACGAATAAACGAATTCTTTTTGATTCTGCATCTTCACGTGACTTAATAGGAGAGAAAGATTCAGCTTCTAAGGAATGATTAAAACTATTTATCTTTCGAAATTTATTCGAAATTTCGAAAGTTCCCCTTTCGACATCATTATTCCAAGAAAATTTGATAGTTAAAAATAACTTTTAATCAGCTTAGGAAAAAAGATAAGTCTTTTTTTCATCTGATTGAGAAAATCCAAAGAATGGGGAGGGTTTCGTATCTATCAATTCAATCAAATACACTGAGCAATTGTCACCGTTTAGAGATATTGAAATGAACGCCTTCCCATTACTGATTAACTCCTATCTACCCCATTCTATGGGACTGATGCAGCATAAATCAAAAGAAGGGGGTGTCCTAGTCTTTTTTATTTTTACGAAATGCAAGCTGTCTAGGCACAAAGCCAAACAAGTCCAGATTAAGTCCAGTTTTTGCTCCTATTTTTCTATTTTAGCCTACCTCATTGATTAAGAATTAAGAGACTTAGTGAATTTAATTATTACCAATTTAATTATTACCAAAAACCTCCTCTTGGCGAAAAGTCAAGAAATCGACAAAAATGAAAATGGAATCTAATTAGGCTAATTTAGGGGGTAGAGAATACGCGATAGGGAATATGGATTCTTTCGCATCTCGATTCAGTTTTTGAAAAAAAAAACGATTCATCGAAGAAAAAAATC